TTATATTTCATTATTGAAATGGAATTTCATATTGAACTCTTTTTTTATTGAATAGATTTTCATAATTTTCATATCATATATATATATATATCATATATAGTATATACACTTATATTATATAGATATATAGATATAGATATATAGATATATAGTTCTAGGATAGAATATTTATGGGAGTATGGGATAGCTCATTCATGAACGAACCATCAAATCCAAAGAATTCTCTGGGATCATAACATAAAAGTAGGAAAGACTCCTTGGATCTAGTCATACATTTGATTCTAATTATATATATTGACAATTCCAAAAAACTACTCATACTATTGTCATAGTATGATGACAGTCAGGGCGGGTATGCCCTCATCGTCTAGTGGTTCAGGACATCTCTCTTTCAAGGAGGCAACGGGGATTCGACTTCCCCTGGGGGTAGCGGACTGTGAAAGGAAGTTGGTCATGAATTATCAATAAACCTAGAATTCATTCTTCCTGGGTCGATGCCCGAGCGGTTAATGGGGACGGACTGTAAATTCGTTGGCGAGATGTCTACGCTGGTTCAAATCCAGCTCGGCCCAAGAATTCGTCGCTCCATGAAGAAGATCTAAACAATTTGCCCTCTAGAAACAGAAATCCCGGATCCGTATAAAATAAATAAAAATAGTCCATTTTTTCTCATCCATTCTTTTTATTTTCATTTGCAATACAGTAAATACCAGTAAATACAAGAAACATAGATTACTAGTAATCTATGCCACTCTCACTCAAGTCTATATCTATCTATGTGAATAGGATATTTCGTGTTTCTGTTGCAACACGACAAATAGAATGCTCTTCTTGAAATCATAAGACTATGTATGCCATGCATATGGCTGGGATTGTAGTTCAATCGGTTAGAGCACCGCCCTGTCAAGGCGGAAGCTGCGGGTTCGAGCCCCGTCAGTCCCGATCCGACGAATTGATCAACTCATCTCTCCCTTTTCCCTGAAAGGGAAGACGGGGAGCAAAATCTAATATCTGGGGGGAATCCTTATTTCTTTTGTTTTCGTTTCGCATTTTTCATCAAACAAATATGGAAATTTTGATTTCTTATACTAGCACCGATTGGTAAGGGAGAAACGTATGTAGATTTTTAAAATCGTTACTTCCTTCTTACTAATTACTAGAGTAAGACAGACTCTATTCAGTATTCAGTATTTGAAGAGCGACCATACTCGTCTTATTTTCTTTTCAATTGTTATTTTCGTGATCAACGAAATGGAATAGAGTGCCCATATTTTGACCGAGAATACAGACACAAATTGTCTTCTTTTATTATAAACAAAACAATGAACTTCACATAGAACTTCACATAATTATCTCGACAGAGTACTTTTCAGGTTCAGATGAAACCACACCTTCTTTAGTTTCGAACAAACCTTGTTTGTGCATCCGCAATGACTAATTGGAAACAATCTATCTTATTCTCATCCAAATTGCACACTGCATTTTTTATGTATGTGTTCTAGTTCCAATCCAAGAAGGAAAGAAGGAGGATACTAATAAAATACCAACCAAGCAACACCCCTTTTGAAGGAATCTGTTAGAATATTCTATTTTTGATACTTCATCCGTCCTTTTCTTTTTTCCATCTAATTTCTACTACTTTTGTATTTGCATATTGTATGACCTATAGAATATTGGACATATTATACTTCAGAATTTTATGTATATTTTATATATAAGTAAAGGAATAAGAATTGGATAAGTGTCTAAAAATAGGTGATAGAAAAGGAAAAGCGGAAAAGCGGGAAAATAAAATGGGATTTATGATCCAATAACAAGAAAGAATCCTATTTTTCCTTTCTATTTAATTTAGATTGAGTATGGATAAAAGATCTTCCTATGTTATACTATGTTATACTATTCAATTCGCGACGATAAATCGATTTGATTTGATATTGTTATTCATAATATTGTTAGTATCATCAAGATGCAATTCATACCTTTGAATTGATAGGAGTCCACTTTATCATCTCTATGGGATTAGATCCCGAATTATTGTGAAAGAAGAAAACAAAGAGATTATGGAAGTCAATATTCTTGCGCTTATTGCTATTGCGCTGTTCATTTTAGTTCCTACTGCCTTTTTACTTATCATATACGTCAAAACAGTCAGCCAAAATGATTAATTTGAATGAAACTTGAATTATTAATTTTTATCAATGATTTAAGAAATGAAAGGGTTTAAAACTATATTGAAGTCTTAAATGAAATGTGGAATCAGAAGTATTTGATATAGTGCGGTAGAAAGAGCTATATATAGCTCTTTCTACCGCACTATACAATTGAGTATTGTAGAATATTTCATATTCATTCATATTCTTAGTATTAGTACATAAAACATAAAGTTGTATTGTATACAGAAAGAAGCTTTCTCTTATATAGATCAATTGACAATAGATATCTATATATAAGTAATAATATATATTAGGCGTACATCAAAATGAAATAGCACTCGAATTTTATATTTTTCCATACACCCATTTGTATGCATTTCAATCAATCCAAAAGAATTGCAAGTCAACTGCTTGAATTCCTGATTTTTTATATCTCTTCTTATGCTTATGGATCCGGGGGCCTATCGAAAGAATTAATGTAGGAAGAATAGTACAGACATATACTATATACCATATAAATACCCATATCATATATTAGAGAATTATAGAAATCTAATCTAATAATATATATTAATAAATAATGAGATTAATAAATAATAAGAATATAATAATAAAAGAAAACTATTTAATAGAGAATTCAATAGAAAATAGAAATCTAATAATAAAATAATAATATAATACTACTTATATATCTTATTATATATCTTATAGATAACTTATATATAAGATATAAGAAATAATATATAGATAAAATATAGATAAACTAAAGCAAGTCAAGTTTTTTTTAAGCTTTCGCAAAACGATCACAATTGATACAAGTAGATTTTTCAGTAAAGTACTAAATTAGTAATATTCCTAGCTCTAAAGCCCACTCCTTCCCCATACTACAAGTGAAAGAGAAAATGTAAACACTACCATTAAAGCAGCCCAAGCGAGACTTACTATATCCATGCGAATGATGTCCCCTATCTCTATGAAATGAAGGAATTATTCCATTATTGATTCATAATCATAGTGGAATCAATGGTGCAGAGTCAAAATAGGATTCTTACTTATGGCTTTTTATGAAATAATTTCATGAATCCACTCATAAAAAGTTCCAATTCTTTCTTCTTTCTATTTCAATAGAAAGAAGAAAGAATTGGAAAAAAAAAGAAAATATACAAATAGAAAGAAGAGCCATTCAACCATTCTGATGAAATTTATGAGCAGCACTCAGAGCCTCTAGTGAGTCTGGATACAAAGTATCTTCAGTTCTTTGCCACAATTATTAAATGAAATTCCCATCAGCCTATCCAATCTAATTTCATCGCAGACAGAGCGAGTAGACACTACCTCAATATTAAGAAAGTTATATTGTAAAATAATTAGGGAGTCTTTATAGTCTTTTTTAGAATCCTTTCTTCAACCTTAGTAGCCAAAACGGAGTGTCTCTTAGGAACCTTTGGATACCAAGATTTCCGACTTCTTACTTTCATAGTTCTGATGCCCGGAATGAATTCTCACTATTTCTTTTATTTGATTCAATTCAGAATAGCCCAAACCAATCATTAATAAGATTGGGTTGCTTCAGATTTATTGGTGCCTTTTTGAGCCACACTCAGAACCCAGATTTTGAGAAAAAAGATGACAGTCTTTTCTAGGCCCTATGGGTTCTCAAAATCAAGTATCAACAGACCTAGCCCTTGCCTATGCTTTTGCGGGGCAAGAATTCGTCAAGTTCGATCAAAAAATTCCAAGTATTTTTTTGTTGATCAGGCGACACCCAGATTCGAACTGGGGATAAAGGATTTGCAGTCCCCCGCCTTACCACTTGGCCATGCCGCCAAATTCCATCCAAAATGGATAAATAAATAAAAAAATTCTATAACTATTTACTTATGAATCTTTTACTCTTACTTACTTTTCTTACTTTGAATTAGTGAACGGCTCTTAATTTTGTATCTCCATTTGTATTACCTTAATGGATGCAAAATCCAATTGATTTACGACTAATCATTATCTATTACATTATCAATTAGAATTATAAGAAAATATATGTGTATATGTAAACCCCAGAACAGTGTAAACTCCAGAACAGAAATTTTTATACTTATACATGGATACCGAGCCCAGGTCTATTTCTTATGCACATATCCCTATATAGGATCATCGTGCTTGAATATTTCATTGAATATTGAATATGAATAGAAGATAGACATTATGTATAGAGTGCGACCTAACCTATGTTAAACCAAGTTCAATTATGATAAAAGATGTGATATACGAATAGCTATATTGGCATGTACTTCCTAAAGATTACTCCTATGACTATATACGTACGCAATTCCATTGTGTTTTAGAAATTATACTACCAAAAAAAGATTTGTGAATTCCTTTTTGAACATTCAATTGTGTGTCCTAAAAAAAGGGAAACTCTATGCTGTTCCTGATTCTTCTGTTTTTATCTCATTCATAGAGAGCAGATTGAATCCTAAATTCATTGATTTTTTATTTTTTTGCACCCTGATCATAATATCATAATAAAAGAATTAGGTATAAATTGGATCAATTTTGATATCCGATAAAAGACTCCATCATCCTAAGTGACAGAATTTTTACCGGGAATGCTTTCTAAATTTCCATTTCTTTCTATTTGTACCTGGCTCAAGCTCAAATTCGAACTTGCATCGAAAATGCCCTCCATTTCTCTGTCTTGCTTCCGTTCATACGTATGATATATATGGATGGAGTTGACTAAAATTTTATGTGATTCAGTAAACAGAATATCCATTCCATCATTGCTAGATCAATCGGTAGGGTTCGATGAATAGTGAGCCAAGCCAATAATGGGATTTTTTCAATAAAGAGGAAACTTAAGATTAAGATGATCCAGAATGGAAATGAGGGAATGTCCACAATACCTGGATTTAGTCAGATACAATTTGAGGGATTTTGTAGGTTCATTAATCAGGGCTTGACGGAAGAATTTCATAAGTTTCAAAAAATTGAAGATAGAGATCAAGAAATTGAATTTCAATTATTTGTGGAAACATATCAATTGGTAGAGCCCTTGATAAAAGAAAGAGATGCTGTGTATGAATCACTCACATATTCTTCTGAATTATATGTACCCGCGGTATTAATTTGGAAAACCAGTAGAAATATGCAAGAACAAACCATTTTTATTGGAAACATCCCTATAATGAATTCTTTTGGAACCTCTATAGTAAATGGAATATACCGAATTGTGATCAACCAAATATTGCAAAGTCCCGGTATTTACTACCGTTCAGAATTGGAACATAACGGAATTTCTGTCTATACCAGTACTATAATATCGGATTGGGGGGGAAGGTCGGAATTAGAAATTGATAGAAAAGCAAGGATATGGGCCCGCGTAAGTAGAAAACAAAAAATATCTATTCTAGTTCTATCATCAGCTATGGGTTCGAATATAAGAGAAATTCTAGAGAATGTTTGTTACCCTGAAATTTTCTTGTCTTTCCCAAATGATAAAGAGAAAAAAAAGATTGGATCAAAAGAAAATGCTATTTTGGAGTTTTATCAACAATTTGCCTGTGTAGGGGGGGATCCGGTATTTTCTGAGTCCTTATGCAAGGAATTACAAAAGAAATTTTTTCAACAAAGATGTGAATTAGGAAAGATTGGTCGACGAAATATGAACCGGAGACTTAATCTTGATATACCCCAAAACAATACATTTTTGTTACCACGAGATCTATTGGCTGCTGTGGATCATTTGATTGGAATGAAATTGGGAATGGGTACACTTGACGATATGAATCACTTGAAAAATAAACGTATTCGTTCTGTAGCAGATCTATTACAGGATCAATTTGGATTGGCTCTTGTTCGTTTAGAAAATACGGTTCGAGGAACTATATGTGGAGCAATCAGGCATAAATTGATACCGACTCCTCAAAATTTGGTAACTTCAACTTCATTAACAACTACTTATGAATCGTTTTTTGGCCTACACCCTTTATCTCAAGTTTTGGATCGGACTAATCCGTTGACACAAATTGTTCATGGGCGAAAATGGAGTTATTTGGGTCCTGGAGGATTGACGGGGCGAACTGCTAGTTTTCGGATACGAGATATCCACCCGAGTCACTATGGACGTATTTGTCCAATTGACACGTCCGAAGGAATCAACGTTGGACTTATTGGATCATTAGCTACTCATGTGAAGGTTGGTTATTGGGGATCTATAGAGAGTCCGTTTTATGAATTATCTGAGAGATCAAAAGAGGCACAGATGGTTTATTTATCACCAAATAGAGATGAATATTATATGGTAGCAGCGGGAAATTCTTTGGCCTTGAATCGGGGTATTCAAGAACAACAGGTTGTTCCAGCTCGATATCGTCAAGAATTCCTGAGTATTGCATGGGAAGAGATTCATCTTAGAAGCATTTTTCCCTTCCAATATTTTTCTATTGGGGCTTCCCTCATTCCTTTTATCGAGCATAATGATGCGAATCGAGCTTTAATGAGTTCTAATATGCAGCGCCAAGCAGTTCCACTTTCTCGATCCGAGAAGTGCATTGTTGGAACTGGGTTGGAAGGCCAAACGGCTCTAGATTCGGGGATTTCAGCTATAGCTGAACGCAAGGGAAAAATCATTTCTACTGATACTCAAAAGATCATTTTCTCAAGTAATGGGGATACTCTAAGCATTCCATTAGTTATGTATCAACGTTCCAACAAAAATACTTGTATGCATCAAAAAACTCAGGTTCAGCGGGGTAAATACATTAAAAAGGGACAAATTCTAGCGGGTGGTGCGGCTACAGCTGGTGGAGAACTCGCCTTAGGAAAAAATGTATTAGTAGCTTATATGCCATGGGAAGGTTACAATTTTGAAGACGCAGTACTAATTAGCGAACGTCTGGTCTATGAAGATATTTATACTTCTTTTCACATCCGGAAATATGAAATTCAGACTCATGTAACAAGCCAAGGTCCTGAAAGAATCACTAAGGAGATCCCGCATTTAGAGGCTCGTTTACTCCGAAATTTAGACAGAAATGGAATTGTGATGCTGGGATCTTGGATAGAAACAGGTGATATCTTAGTAGGTAAATTAACACCTCAGACAGCGAGCGAATCATCATATGCCCCGGAGGATAGATTATTACGAGCTATACTTGGCATTCAAGTATCCACTTCAAAAGAAACTTCTCTCAGACTACCTATAGGAGGAAGGGGTCGAGTTATTGATGTGAGATGGATCCATAGAAAGGGGGTTTCCAATTATAATCCAGAAAGGATTCGTGTATATATTTCACAGAAACGTGAAATCAAAGTAGGTGATAAAGTAGCTGGAAGACATGGGAATAAGGGTATAATTTCTAAGATTTTGTCTAGACAAGATATGCCCTATTTGCAAGATGGAACGCCCGTTGATATGGTATTCAACCCATTAGGAGTCCCCTCACGAATGAATGTGGGACAGATATTTGAATGTTCGCTCGGGTTAGCGGGGGATCTGCTAAAGAAACATTATAGAATAGGACCCTTTGATGAGAGATATGAGCAAGAGGCCTCAAGAAAACTAGTGTTTTCTGAATTATATGAAGCCAGTAAGCAAACAAAAAATCCATGGGTATTTGAACCTGAATATCCAGGAAAAAGCAGAATATTTGATGGAAGAACAGGAGATCTTTTTGAACAACCTGTTCTAATAGGAAAGTCCTATATCCTAAAATTAATTCATCAAGTTGATGATAAAATCCATGGACGTTCCAGTGGGCATTACGCACTTGTTACACAACAACCTCTTAGAGGGAGGGCCAAACAAGGGGGACAAAGAGTAGGAGAAATGGAAGTTTGGGCTCTAGAGGGATTTGGTGTTACTCATATTTTACAAGAGATGCTTACTTCTAAATCTGATCATATTAGAGCTCGTCAAGAAGTACTTGGTGCTACGATTATTGGAGCACCAGTACCTAACCCAGAGGGTGCTCCAGAATCTTTTCGATTGCTCGTTCGAGAACTACGATCTTTGTCCCTGGAACTGAATCATTTCCTTGTATCTGAAAAGAACTTCCAGATGGATAGGAAGGAAGCTTGATCTCAATGAATCATAATTTCTATTCTATGATCGACCAGTATAAACATCAACAACTTCGAATTGGACCAGTTTCCCCTCAACAAATCGAGGCTTGGGCAAAAAAAATTCTACCCAATGGAGAGATAGTTGGAGAGGTGACAAAACCCTATACTTTTCATTATAAAACTAATAAACCGGAGAAAGATGGATTGTTTTGTGAAAGAATTTTTGGACCCATAAAAAGTGGGATTTGTGCTTGTGGAAATTACCGAGGGATTGGGGCTGAAAAAGAAGACCCGAAATCTTGTGAAGAATGCGGGGTGGAATTTGTTGATTCTCGAGTACGAAGGTACCAAATGGGATACATCAAACTGACATGTCCAGTGACTCATGTGTGGTATTTGAAACGTCTTCCCAGTTATATTGCGAATCTTTTAGATAAGTCCCTTAGGGAATTAGAGGGCCTAGTATATTGCGATGTGTGATTTGATCGAAATTTTCATTTGACAGATTTGGACTGAGAAACTGTCATCCCATTTAATCTGATTGGGATGCCCCCGGCTCTGACATGTATCTTGGGAGGAGGAACATGAAGCTCAGAATTATGGGTGCATTCAAGACTTAAAAATGGAAGAAAAGGGGGATTGATCCATGGTCGATTCCGTAACAGATAATATAGGAATAGTTAGTCATACCTCGTGAAAAAAGACTTTTTGTGGAATTATACATTCCATTTCTTTGAGAAAGAAATTCTGTTCAGGCAAGCGCAAGCGAATATGGCATGGTTACGGGAGTTTATATATCGCATATATGCTTCAAGGGATATCATGGCACATAACCATCGAGGTGAGTAGAGACCTAAAAAAGATCGAATAGAACAATACAATATATAGACAAATAAATCCTTTACGAGTCCCAAAATATTCCTTTCAGGGAATTCATCATTTGAGGGGAAGTAGACTACTCAAGAATTTCACATTTCCTTTTTTTTCGTAAACATAAATAAACATAAAAGAAAGTAAAAAAGGTTAGAGTGAAAATAAAAAATAAAATAAGATAAAAATGAATCAATGAAAGGCTGGTCCTTACTGGGAACTTGAGTAAAGAGTAGCTTTTTATAGGGTTTTCTCGAACAAAGTTTAAACAGAAGAAGAACCCCTTATCTTTATTTGGTATAACTACTTGAGCCGGATGAGAGGAAACCTTCACGTCCGATTGTGAGGGGGGGATCCAATATTATAGGAACCTATCTCGATTTTTCTTTTGCTAGGTCCATAGCTAAAAAACCTACTTTCTTACGATTACGAGGTTCATTCGAATATGAAATCCAATCCTGGAAATACAGCATCCCACTCTTTTTTACTACTCAAGGTTTCGAGACATTTCGAAACCGAGAAATTTCTACGGGGGCAGGTGCTATCAGAGAACAATTAGCCGATTCGGATTTGCGAATTATTATAGATAATTCTTTGGTAGAATGGAAGGAATTAGGAGACGAAGAGTCCGCAGGAAATGAATGGGAAGATAAAAAAATTAGAAGAAGAAAGGATTTTTTGGTTAGGCGCATAGAATTAGCTAAACATTTTATTCGAACAAATGTAGACCCAGAACGGATGGTTTTGTGCCTATTACCAGTTCTTCCTCCTGAGTTGAGACCAATCATTCAGATAGACGGGGGTAAATTAATGAGTTCGGATATTAATGAACTCTATAGAAGAGTCATCTATCGGAACAATACTCTTACCGATCTATTAGCAACAAGTAGATCTACACCAGGGGAATTAGTAATGTGTCAGGAGAAATTGGTACAAGAGGCCGTGGATACACTTTTTGATAATGGGATCCGCGGACAACCCATGAGAGATGGTCATAATAAAGTTTACAAGTCATTTTCCGATGTAATTGAAGGTAAAGAAGGAAGATTTCGTGAGACTCTACTTGGTAAACGGGTCGATTATTCGGGGCGTTCCGTCATTGTCGTGGGTCCTTTGCTTTCATTACATCAATGTGGATTACCTCGAGAAATAGCAATAGAACTCTTCCAAACATTTGTAATTCGTGGTCTAATCAGACAAGATTTTGCTTCTAACACAGGAATTGCTAAAAGCAAAATTCGGGAAAAAGAACCTATTGTATGGGAAATCCTTCAAGAAGTGATGCAGGGGCATCCCGTATTGTTGAATAGAGCGCCTACCCTGCATAGATTAGGTATACAGGCGTTCCAACCCATTTTAGTGGAGGGGCGTGCTATTTGTTTACACCCATTAGTTTGTAAGGGCTTTAACGCAGACTTTGATGGGGATCAAATGGCTGTTCACGTACCTTTATCTTTGGAAGCTCAAGCAGAAGCTCGTTTACTTATGTTTTCTCATATGAATCTCTTGTCTCCAGCTATTGGGGATCCCGTTTCCGTACCAACTCAAGATATGCTTATTGGACTCTATGTATTAACGATCGGAAATCCCCGAGGTATTTGTGCAAATAGGTATAATCAATATAATTCTAATTGCAGAAACTATAAAAAGGAAACAGTTTACAAGAATGACTTTAAGTATACAAAAGAACCGTATTTTTCTAGTTCTTATGATGCACTTGGAGCTTATCGGCAGAAACGAATCCATTTAGATAGTCCTTTGTGGCTCCGGTGGAGACTAGACCAACGCGTCGTTGGCTCAAGAGAAGTTCCCATCGAAGTTCAATATGAATCTTTTGGTAATTATAATGAGATTTATAAGCACTATCAAATAATAGGAAGTGTAAAAAGAGAAATTCGTTGTATATACATTCGAACTACTGTTGGTCATCTTTCTTTTTATCGAGAAATAGAAGAAGCCATACAGGGGTTTTGGCGGGCCTACTCATAGGCTATCTAACTCATGTTCTATATAAAAACTAAGAAATTATATAAGTGATGCCCATACTCGTAGGAATTCGGGTCTCTCCAATTTCACCGGTACCATAATTTCTGAATTTCTGTGTGAATTCAAATTTAGGAAAGGAAGTTTTCAAATCACTGACCCAGGCCCATTGTGGAATCTTACTCAGCAGAATATGGAGGTCCTTATGGCAGAACGGACCGATCTGGTCTTTCACAATAAGGTGATAGATGGAACTGCTATGAAACGACTTATTAGCAGATTAATAGATCATTTCGGAATGGCATATACATCACATATCCTGGATCAAGTGAAGGCTTTGGGTTTCCAACGAGCCACTGCTACATCTATTTCATTAGGAATTGATGATCTTTTAACAATACCTTCTAAAGGATGGTTAGTTCAAGACGCTGAACAGCAAAGTTTTCTTTTAGAGAAAAACCATCATTATGGGAATGTACATGTGGTAGAAAAATTACGTCAATCCATTGAGATATGGTATGCTACAAGTGAATATTTGAGACAAGAAATGAATCCTAATTTTAGGATGACTGATCCCTCTAATCCAGTCCATCTAATGTCCTTTTCGGGGGCTAGAGGAAATGCATCTCAAGTACACCAATTAGTAGGTATGAGAGGATTAATGTCGGATCCTCAAGGACAAATGATTGATTTACCCATTCAAAGCAATTTACGGGAAGGGCTTTCTTTGACAGAATATATAATTTCTTGCTACGGAGCCCGCAAAGGAGTTGTAGATACTGCTGTACGAACATCAGATGCTGGATACCTCACGCGTAGACTTGTTGAAGTAGTTCAACACATTCTTGTACGTAGAACGGATTGTGGTACTATCCGAGGTATTTCCGTGAGTCCTCGAAATGGGATGACGGAAAAGATTTTTGTCCAAACACTAATAGGTCGTGTATTAGCAGACGATATATATATTGGTCTACGATGCATTGCCACTCGAAATAAAGATATTGGAATTGGACTTGTTAATCGATTCATAACCTTTCGAGCACACCCAATATATATTAGAACCCCTTTTACTTGCAGGAGTACATCTTGGATCTGTCAATTATGTTATGGCCGGAGTCCTACTCATGGTGACCTGGTCGAGTTGGGAGAAGCCGTAGGCATTATTGCGGGTCAATCAATTGGGGAACCGGGGACTCAACTAACATTAAGAACTTTTCATACCGGTGGAGTATTCACGGGTGGTACTGCCGAACATGTACGAGCTCCCTCTAATGGAAAAATAAAATTTGATGAGGATTTGGTTCATCCCACACGTACCCGTCATGGGCATCCTGCTTTTCTATGTTTTATAGACTTGTATGTAACTATTGAGAGTCGAGATATTCTACATAATGTGAATATTCCAACAAAAAGTTTGATTTTAGTTCAAAATGATCAATATGTAGAATCAGAACAAGTGATTGCCGAGATTCGTACCGGAACGTCCACTTTTCATTTTAAAGAGAGAGTTCAAAAACATATTTATTCTGAGTCAGAAGGAGAAATGCACTGGAGTACTGATGGCTATCATGCGACCGAATATCCATATAGTAATGTTCATTTATTACCAAAAACAAGTCATTTATGGATATTAGCAGGAGGTCTATGCAGATCCAATATAGTGTCTTTTTCACTCCACAAGGATCAAGATCAAATGAATGCTAATTCTTTTTCTCTCGAAGAAAGATATATCTTTGATCTCTCACTGACTAATGATCAAGTAAGACATAAATTGTTGGATACTTTTGGTAAAAAATATAGGGAAATTTTTGATTATTCAAAACCTTATCAAATTATATCCAAGGGTCATTGTAATCTCATAGATCCTTCTACTTATATTCGTCAAGAGAATTCCTTGGCGAAAAAGCGAAGAAATAGATTCGTGATTCCCTTACAATATGATCAAGAACAAGAAAAGAAACTAATACCCTGTTTTGGTATTTTGATTCAAATACCTATAAATGGTATTTTACGTAGAAATAGTATTATTGCTTATTTTGATGATCCGCGATACAGAAGAAGCAGTTCGGGAATTACGAAATATGGGATTGTCGAAGTAGATTCAATTGTAAAAAAAGAGGATTTGATTGAGTATCGAGGAGCAAAAGAATTTAGTCCGAAATACCAAATGCAAATGAAAGTAGATCGATTTTTTTTCATTCCCGAGGAAGTGCATATTTTACCCGGATCTTCGCCCATAATGGTCCGGAACAATAGTATCATTGGAGTAGATACACGACTTGCTTTAAATATAAATACAAGAAGTCGAATAAGTGGATTAGTCCGAGTGGAGAGAAAAAAAAAAAGTATGGAACTGAAAATATTTTCTGGAGATATTCATTTTTCTGGAGAGGTGGATAAAATATCTAGGCACAGTGGCATTTTGATACCACCAGGAATGGAAAAAAAAAATTCTAAAGGATCAAAAAAATTGAAAAATTGGATCTATGTCCAACGGATTACACCTACCAAAAAAAAGTATTTTGTTTTGGTTCGGCCCGTAGTCACATATGAAATAGCTGATGGGATAAATTTAGCAACACTTTTCTCTCAGGATCTCTTGCAAGAAAAGGATAATGTCCAACTTCGAATTGTCAATTATATACTTTATGGAAATGGCAAGTCAATTCGAGGAATTTCTCACACAAGTATTCAATTAGTTCGGGCTTGCTTAGTATTGACTTGGGACCAAGAAAAAAAGAGTTCTATAGAAGAAGAGGTTCATGCTTCTTTTGTTGAAATAAGGGCAAATGATCTGCTTCGTGATTTCATCCGAATTGAGTTAGTAAAGTCCACTATTTCGTATACCGAAAAAAGGTATGATACGGCAGGTTCAGGATTTATTTCCAATAATGAATTAGATCGTACCCATAGAAATCCTTTTGATTCCAAGGCAAAGATTCAATCATTTCCCCAACATAAGGGAACTCTTGGTACGTTGTTGAATCGAAATAAGGAATGCCAATCTTTCATAATTTTGTCATCATCCAATTGTTCTCAAATTGGCCCCTTCAATACTTCGAGATATAATAATACGACAAAAGAATCGGATCCCATGACTCCAATTAGGTATTTGTTGGGTCCTTTAGGTACTATTGTACCTAAAATAGTAAAATTTTGTTCATCTTACTATTTAAGAACTTATAATCAAGTCTTTTTAAAGAAAGATTTTTTATTTGAAAATTTTCAACAGACTTTCCAAGTGCTTCGAGTACTTCCATTTAAATACTATTTCCTAGATGAAAATAGTAGGATTTATAATCCTGATTCATGCAGTAACATCATTTGGAATTCATTCCATTCGAATTGGTGTTTTCTCCATCACGATTCTTGTGAAGAGGCATGGACAATAATTAGCCTTGGACAATTCCTTTGTAAAAATGTATGTCTATTGAAATACGGATCACACATAAAAAAATCTGGTCAAATTTTCATTGTTCATGTTGACTCTTTAGTTATAAGATCAGCTAAGCCCTATTTGGTCACTCCAGGAGCAACTGTACATGGCCATTATGGGGAAACCTTTTCTGAAGGAAATACATTAATTACATTTATATATGAAAAATCGAGATCTGGTGACATAACGCAAGGTCTTCCAAAAGTGGAACAAATCTTAGAAGTTCGTTCGATTGATTCAATATCGATGAACCTCGAAAGAAGAGTTGAAGGTTGGGACGAACGTATCCGAAGAATTCTTGGGATCCCCTGGGGATTCTTGATTGGAGCTGAATTAACCATAGCCCAAAGTCGTATCTCTTTGGTTAATAAGATCCAAAAGGTTTATCGATCCCAGGGGGTACAGATCCATAATAGACATATAGAGATTATTGTACGTCAAGTAACATCAAGAGTTTTGGTTTCAGAAGATGGAATGTCTAATGTTTTTTTACCTGGGGAACTTATTGGATTGTTGCGAGCAGAGCGAGCAGGGCGCGTTTTGGACGAAGCGATCTTTTATCGGGCAATCTTATTGGGAATAACGAAGTCATCTCTGAATACTCAAAGTTTCATATCCGAAGCGAGTTTTCAAGAAACTTCTCGAGTTTTAGCAAAAGCTGCTCTACGAGGTCGTATTGATTGGTTGAAAGGCCTGAAAGAGAACGTTGTTTTGGGGGGGATTATACCAGTTGGTACCGGATTCAAAAAATTAGTACATCGTTCAAAGCAAGACAAAAACATTCATTTGAAAATAAAAAGGAAGAATCTATTTGAGTTGGAAATGAGAGATATTTTGTTACACCATAGAGAATTATTTTGTTCTTATTCCCCAAACACTTTCCATTAGACATCAGACCAATCATTTACGTAATTGAATTTACTAATTCCTAAAAATAGGTTCATTCTTTTTACTTTAACTCTCTGGTCCAATTATGGATTTCGTAATCAATGAAATCCAAAATAAAGAATGAAATTCATGGTTTGGGTCGTAGATCAAAGGTCAATCCTGGTAAAAGGTTCCGTTGGAACAATTATTTATTTCACAAGGTAATGAATCTCTTTGAAAAAAAAATAAAAAGAGAAAGTGTGGGAAAATGGGAAGACGATATTGGAACATCAATTTGGAAGAAATGATGGAAGCAGGAGTTCATTTTGGTCATGGTACTAATAAATGGAATCCTAGAATGGCTCCTTACATCTCTGCAAAGCGTAAAGGTATTCATATTACAAATCTTACTATAACCGCTCGTTTTTTATCAGAAGCCTGCGATTTAGTTTTTGATGCAGCAAGTAGGGGAAAAAAATTCTTAATCGTTGGCACCAAAAAGAAAGCAGCGGATTTAGTAGCATCAGCAGCAATAAGGGCTCGATGCCATTATGTTAATAAAAAATGGCTTGGTGGTATGTTAACGAATTGGTCTACTACAGAAACAAGACTTCAGAAATTCAGGGACTTAAGAGCAGAACAAAAGATGGGGAAACTCAATCGTCTTCCCAAAGGAGATGCAGCAATGTTGAAGAGAAAGTTATCTACCTTGCAAACATATCTGGGTGGGATCAAATATATGACGGGATTACCCGATATTGTAATTATCGTTGATCAGCAAGAAGAATATACGGTTCTTCGAGAATGTGTTATTTTGGGTATTCCGACGATTTGTTTAATTGATACAAATTGTGACCCAGATCTTGCAGATATTTCTATTCCGGCCAACGATGATGCTATAGCTTCGATTCGATTGATTCTTACAAAATTAGTATCTGCAATTTGTGAGGGCCGTTCTAGTTATATAAAAAATGGTTGAATATCTTATCATTACTCTTATCATTAAGAAGAATAAAGAAGAAGATTAGTTTGTTTTTGCTGAACTCTCTTTGATTGTTACTATTTTGGTTTGCATCTTTTGGAGTTTGAACTATGTTTTGAATATTGAAGAATATTGAAAAGATAAAATGATTGGTATTTTTTTTATGTGATTTCTTGGTATCCGAAATATACGATTCATAACTTAAATTCATGAATGAACATAGATGAATTGAGAAAGAGATGGTTGAATCAAAATAATTACTTTTTTGAAGTTTGATTTCTGTTAGAGGACAATATGAATTTTATACTATGTTCCATTAAAACACTCAAAGGATTATACGATATATCAGGTGTAGAAGTAGGCCAACATTTATATTGGCAAATAGGAGGTTTACAAATTCATGCCCAAGTACTTATCACTTCTTGGGTTGTAATTGCTATCTTATTAGGTTCAGTCATCATAGCTGTTCGAAATCCACAAACCATTCCGACCGACGGTCAGAATTTCTTCGAATATGTCCTTGAATTTATTCAAGACTTGAGCAAAACTCAGATTGGAGAGGAGTATGGTCCTTGGGTTCCTTTTATAGGAACGATGTTCCTATTTATTTTTGTTTCTAACTGGTCAGGTGCTCTTTTACCTTGGAAAATCATAAAGTTACCTCATGGGGAGTTAGCTGCGCCCACGAATGATATAAATACTACTGTTGCTTTAGCTTTACCCACGTCAGCGGCATATTTCTATGCGGGTCTTAGCAAAAAAGGATTGGGATATTTTGGGAAATACATTCAACCAACTCCAATACTTTTACCAATTAATATTCTAGAAGATTTCACAAAACCTTTATCTCTTAGTTTTCGACTTTTCGGGAATATATTGGCTGATGAATTAGTGGTTGTTGTTCTTGTTTCTTTAGTGCCTTCAGTAGTTCCTATACCTGTCATGTTTCTTGGATTATTTACAAGCGGTATTCAAGCTCTTATTTTTGCAACTTTGGCTGCGGCTTATATAGGTGAATCCATGGAGGGTCATCATTGACTAACTTTCGAAATAGTTTTTTTTGAAGCTTATCCCAATTCAAGGGTGGTTCAATATAATCCACTAGGTTGAAGAATAAAATGCAAATAGCTACATGTATGTATATATGAAGAAAGATAGATGAAATTTGGAAGAGAAAGAAGGGTTGGGACTCCTACTACATATATGTATATGTAATGCCTATGAGTATAAATCCTTATGTATGTTTCGAAGAATGGTTCCAGAATACGATTTAATAGAATAAAAAGTGCAGGTGATTTACGTTATGGAAGAATAAAAGTATATGTTATTTACTAGTTAGATAGTAATTACCCCTATCTCTTTTTTTTTAGTCCACTGCATTTAGATGAATTTCCATATCAGTCCTTTTTCTATTTTGTCTGTGATTGTGAATTGAATGAAAAATGAAAGAGAAAGAATAGAATAGTTTCTAAACAAGGAAACGCAATGACTAAAACTGTATACATATTACATAAGGTAGAAAGTAAAAACGGTATATCGAAGTAGTTCTGACAGACAATTCAGTAATATTCTGAATTCCATTTGGAGCTTTTAGTTACCTCGACCCGATAGATTTTGGTGAGAAAGATCAAAAAAGAAAAAATCAGTGTAGTAAATAGTAAAAGTAGAAGTAGAAAAATAAGTAGATTAAGTACTAATTCATTGGTTGGTTGTATCATTAACCATTTCTTTTTTTGGTGCGAGGAACTTACCATGAATCCACTTATTTCTGCTGCTTCCGTTATTGCTGCTGGATTGGCTGTAGGGCTTGCTTCTATCGGACCTGGGGTCGGCCAAGGTACTGCTGCGGGCCAAGCCGTAGAAGGTATTGCGAGACAACCAGAAGCAGAGGGTAAAATACGAGGTACTTTATTACTTAGTCTGGCTTTTATGGAAGCTTTAACAATTTATGGACTGGTCGTGGCATTAGCTCTTTTATTTGCAAATCCTTTTGTTTAATGTTTAATTTCATCGTAGAATAAAAACATAACCATAAATAATAAATTTGAGAATAATAAGCGGAGTGATACAAAAAGAACTCTGTTCTTTGTTAGTCCTATCTATAAGGGGAGAGCTTATGAAAAATATAACCGATTCTTTTGTTTCCGTGGAGCACTGGCCCTCCGCTGGGAGTTTCGAGCTTAATACCGATATTTTAGCAACAAATCCAATAAATCTAAGCGTAGTGCTGGGTGTATTGATTTTTTTTGGAAAGGGAGTGTGTGCGAGTTGTGTATTTCAAGAATAGGTTGGATTTCACCGGCTGCACTTTCTTTATATTTATGTATTCTTTTTTATAGCAGAAATAGGAACAAAGGGTGCATAATCTCGACGAATTACTTCGGAATTGGATTTCATTCAGAGATCATATGTAAGAACCATAGCATTTCGTGACTAATTGATAAATGAACTTTGATTCTCTTCTCTATCAACCAATAATGTTGAGGTCTTTTACATGGTTAAAGATAAATTGTTTGAAGTCCAGGCACAGCATAGTATGGTACTCTTTCTACCGCTACGTTAGTAACAAAAAGGTTTAAAGATGATAAAAAAGGAATAATTGGGAATTTATCCGATGTAGAACACTCATATGGATAAAATTATTTGAACCATTAACTGGAAAGATGGGTATCTCCCCCCTTTTTTTATCCACTGCCGAATCGACGACCTATGTATTCTATTTGTATAAAAAAGAGAATTTTTTGGATAAAAAAATTGAAATCTCATTCTAATAATAATGATAATGAAGTTCAAAATTCTATTCAATTATATATTATCTATTATAATTTTGATCTAATTTATCATAGCATATAAAGAAGAAAGAATAGAATTCTTTTTTCTTTAAAATCTTTTTTTTTTCTTTTTGGAAATAAGTTGTAAATAAAGAACAAATAAAGAAACAACTTTGCTGACAATTTTTTATTTTTTGTCTGGTCTGAAGAGTCCTCCTAAGATTCTGATGTTAGATCAGTTTCGATATACGAACAGAAAAGAGAGGATAGGCTCATTCCGTTCAAAGATATGGGGAATGCCCATCAATCAAAGAAAAGATAAAAGAAACAATTGAGCGTGAGAGCCAAATGAATCGAAAGATTCATGTTTGGTTCGGGAAGAGATATGATAGTTGTGAAATGAATGGAAAGATAATCTACTTTCATTAAATGATTTATTAGATAAGCGAAAACAGAGGATCTTGAGTACTATTCGAAATTCAGAAGAATTACGTAAAAGAGCCATTGAACAGCTCGAAAGAGCTCGGGTTAGATTACGGAAAGTGGAAATCGAAGCAGATGAGTATCGAACGAATGGATACTCCGAGATAGAACGAGAAAAAGTAAATTTGATTAATGCTACTTGCAATAGTTTGGAACGATTAGAAAATTACAAAAATGAAACTCTTTTTTTTGAAAAACAAAGAGCAATTAATCAGGTCCGGCAACAAGTTTTGCAACAAGCCTTACAAAAAGCTCTAGGGACTTTGAATAGTTGTTTGAATAGCGAATTACATTTTCGTACCATCAGTGCTAATATTGGTATCCTCGGGTCCGTGGAAGAAATAACTGATTAGCCTTTTTACTCTAGTTTAGAGTTTCGGTATTATTTTTTC